GCCTTGATCCACTTGGCTACATCCGCCCCTTCCCTTATCTAGCTAAAGGATTTTCTCTTTTTTCCATTCATCATTATACTTCAGATTAAGATCGAGATATTGGACATAGAATGCCAATTTCAAAAATGTAAAAAAAGGAGTAATCAGCCGTGACACGTTCACTAAAAAAAAATCCTTTTGTAGCTAATCATTTATCGGGAAGAATTGAAAAACTCAACAGGAGGGAGGAGAAAGAAATCATAGTGACTTGGTCTCGGGCATCTACCATTATACCCACAATGATTGGCCATACAATCGCTATTCATAATGGAAAGGAACATTTACCTATTTATATCACAGATCGTATGGTCGGTCACAAATTGGGAGAATTCGCACCTACTCTCACTTTCGTGAGACACGCGAGAAACGATAATAAATCTCGTCGTTAGTCGTTCTACTAAGTATTCATGTGAAAAGCCTTATCTTAATAGTATTTAGACTTAAGAGTCTTTATCTTATAGTAAGAGTATAGGTATATTTCTTTTCTTTTTCTAGTAGACTAATATACTAAGACTTAGACTTTTCTGACTTATCTTAGACTATAGACTTAATCCAAAGACTTATAAGCACTTATCATTCATTGGCGGGGGGGAACTTTTATGATAAAGAACGAAAATTCGGATAGAGAAGCAAACGTGTTAGCTCAACATATATATATGTCTGTTTTCAAAGCACGAAGAGTAATTGATCAGATTCGCGGACGTTCTTATGAGGAAACACTCATGATACTGGAACTAATGCCTTATCGGGCATCTTATCCAATCTTAAAATTAGTTTATTCTGCAGCAGCAAATGCTAGTCATAATATGGGTTTGAATGAAGCTGATTTATTTATTAGTAAAGCTGAAGTCAATAGAGGTGCTATTGTGAAAAAGTTAAGACCCCGGGCTCGAGGGCGTAGTTATATGATAAAAAAAACCACTTGTCATATAAAGATTCTTTTAAAAGAAAAATAGAGATTTTTTATTCATCTAAAGAAATATAATTTAGATTCCTATTTAGAAAAAAAAATGGATGGAAAAATAATAGAAAAATATGGGACAAAAAATAAATCCACTTGGTTTTAGACTTGGAACAATTCAAAGTCATCATTCTTTTTGGTTCGCAAAACCAAAGAATTTTTCCATGGGTCTACAAGAAGATGAAAGAATACGGAATTGTATTAAGGACTATGTAAAAAAAAAGAAGAGAATATCTTCAGGTTTCGAAGGAATTGCCCATATAGGAATTCAAAAAAGAATAGATTTGATTCAGGTCATAATCTATATTGGATTTCCCAATTTATTAATAGAAGGACGAACACGGGGAGTCGAAGAATTACAGATGAATGTACAAAAAGAGTTTCATTCTGTAAACCGGAGACTCAACATTGCTATAACAAGAATTGAAAAGCCTTATGGACAACCTAATATTCTTGCAGAATATATAGCTTTACAATTAAAAAATAGAGTCTCATTTCGAAAGGCAATGAAAAAAGCTATTGAATTAACTGAACAAACAGGTACAAAAGGAATTCAAGTGCAAATTGCAGGGCGTATCGACGGAAAAGAGATTGCACGTGTCGAATGGATCAGAGAAGGCAGGGTTCCCTTACAAACAATTCGCGCTAAAATTGATCACTGTTCCCATACAATTAGAACTATCTATGGAGTCTTAGGCATCAAAATTTGGATATTTGTAAACCAAGAATAAGAAAATAAGAATAATGGATCTTTCTTTATCTCACCATTCTGCTCATCGATAGAAAAGATTTAGAAACTATTTCCTTCTTTTTTTTTTCTTAATCAAAGAAAAACGAACAATTCTAATTCTATAAGGTTAAATAAAAATTTGATTTACCCTTTCTTTAATTTCTATTTTAGTATAATTGCTATGCTCAGTGTGTGACTCGTTAGTTTTCTCTTTAGAGTTGAGAATTGAGATTAAAAAAAAACAGGCTGACCCCACTATAAACTTAGTAACTATCAAAACTAAAGAAACTCAAAACTAATAACCAACTTATTGCTTCGTATTGTCGAGATCCCAAGAAACAGTCACTATATGACTGAATCAATCATATAGTTGTAGCAACTGAAATTCTTTTCATAAAAAAGAAATATGATTATGAATTGTGAAAAAAAAAAAGGGGGATGTGGAAAAATGGAAGGATGATAGAAAGAGAGAATAAAGATCTCAATGATATATGATTCCCATATGTATGGTTTATGAAGAATTACCCCATAAAAAAAGCAGTGTTATAAAGCATCAACATCAATATACAATAAAAATACAAAATACACAATTCCAATATAATAAGAAATATACAAATAAAAAATAGAAATAAAATAGAATAAATATAAGAAATGAAATGAAAATAAGAATCTAAATAATCTAATCAATATGTATAATATAGTCTATTATGTATCTAATAAGATAGAAATAGATAAAGAAATAATAAGATATCAAATATCAAAGATAGAAAAATCTAGAATATAAAAAATAGAAAATAGAGAATAATTTAATTGAGCTTCGGGTTAAGAAAAACTGAGGAGACTGACTCGGAAACAAATAACATATTTTGTTGAGAGCTCCATTGCAGAGTTCAGGCCTAAGCATTAATGGAGAAGCTATGGGAACGATGGAACCTGTGACTACATAGGATTTTCTTGAAAACGAATCAATCCTAATGATTCATTGGGTAGGATGGCGGAATGAACCGAGAAAAAATGGATTTCTTCTTAAGGGTCATGAATTGACCCTACAAATGAAGGAGGAAAGAGTCAATATTCGCCCGCGAACCCTTTCTTTATTTTTCTTTAATTTAAGAATTTCATTTATTGGATGACTATTGACGTGATTCAATATCAAAAAGAATTAGTATATTCTATCTTTTGATAGAGAATGAAATACATAAATACATGTAGATATGTAATATTATTGAATAATTTCATTCGCGAGGAGCTGGATGAGAAGAAACTCTCATGTCCGGCTCTGCAGTAGAGATGGAATTCAGAAACAACCATCAACTATAACCCCAAAAGAACCAGATTTCGTAAACAACATAGAGGTAGAATGAAGGGAATATCTTGTCGAGGCAATCATATTTGTTTTGGCAGATATGCTCTTCAGGCACTTGAACCTGCTTGGATCACAGCTAGACAAATAGAAGCAGGGCGAAGAGCAATGACACGATATGCGCGTCGTGGTGGAAAGATATGGGTACGTATCTTTCCCGACAAACCTGTTACTGTAAGACCTACAGAAACACGTATGGGTTCGGGCAAGGGATCCCCCGAATATTGGGTATCCGTTGTTAAACCGGGCCGAATACTTTATGAAATGAGTGGAGTATCAGAAACTGTAGCCAAAGCTGCTATGGAAATAGCTGCATGCAAAATGCCTATACGAACTCAATTTGTTATTTCAGGATAGGTAAACAAAAGTAAAAGGAGTATTGAGAATGAAAAAACAACCACGGATTTCTTTATCTCTGGACAGACAATATTTCTTTTTTCCCTTATCCCTTGCATTGAAATAAGAGATTCAAATAAGAATGATATGATTCAACCTCAGACCCTTTTGAATGTAGCGGATAACAGTGGAGCTCAAGAATTGATGTGTATTCGAATCATAGGAACTGGTAATCACCGATATGCTCATATCGGCGATGTTATTGTTGCTGTAATAAAAGAAGCAGTGCCCAACATGCCTCTAGAAAGATCAGAAATAATTAGAGCTGTGATTGTACGCACGTGTAAAGAACTCAAACGTGACAATGGCATGATAATACGATATGATGACAATGCAGCGGTTATCATTGATAAAGAAGGAAATCCAAAAGGAACTCGAATTTTTGGTGCGATTGCTCGGGAATTGAGACAGTTGAATTTTACTAAAATAGTTTCATTAGCACCCGAAGTATTATAGATGAAAATAGGATATATCCTATTTCTATATAGAATATATAGATAGAATAGAATATTCAAATATCTGAAATAGATCTGATTAATAGATTGTGTCTCATGCATATACTTTAAATTTCTAATAATTTTTTAGAATTTCATAATTTCAAAAAAAAAAAAAAGAAAAAAAAGAATTCAATAAAAAATAAAACAAAAAAGAAGCATGTTGATTATATCAAAACGAGGAGGCACCAATAACTATAGTTCGTCATGGGTAGGGACATTATTGCCGATATAATAACTTCTATAAGAAATGCTGACATGGATCAAAAGGGAAGAGTTCAAATAGTATCTACTAATATCACTAAAAACATTGTGAAAATACTTTTACGAGAAGGTTTTATTGAAAACGTTCGAAAACATCAAGAAAGTCAAAAAAATTTCTTGGTTTCAACCTTACGACATAGAAAGACTAGGAAAGGGAATAAAATAATTTTAAAGCGTATCAGCCGACCCGGTCTACGAATCTATTCCAACTATCAACGAATTCCTAAGATTTTAGGTGGAATGGGAATTGTAATTCTTTCTACTTCTCGAGGTATAATGACAGATCGAGAAGCTCGACTAGAAAAAATTGGAGGAGAAATTATGTGTTATATATGGTGATTCTCCTCGGGTACCCTAAATTTCTCTCGAACTTACTATTTGTAAAATAGAGAAGAGAAGTGAATTATAGAACTCTTCCTCTATTAGTTGATACTTAAAGGGGGTTCCCTGGAATGAAAGAACAAAAATTGATTCATGAGGGTTTAATTACTGAATCACTTCCCAACGGTATGTTCCGAGTTCGGTTAGATAATGAAGATCTAATTCTAGGTTATATTTCAGGGAGAATCCGGCGCAGTTTTATACGTATACTACCCGGAGATAGAGTAAAAATCGAAATGAGTCGTTATGATTCAACCAGGGGACGTATAATTTATAGACTTCGCAAAAAAGATTCGAACGATTAGATCATTCTTTTAAACATCCTTTTCGTAGGGATATAATTCGAAGTTCAAAAATGCAATAAACTGATTTTTGTTTCCAAAAAAATAGATTCAGAATGAAGGTAAGGAATTCTAAATATGAAAATAAGGGCTTCTGTTCGTAAAATTTGTGAAAAATGTCGCTTGATTCGTAGGCGAGGGCGAATTATAGTCATTTGTTCCAATCCGAGACATAAACAGAGACAGGGGTAATCCTTCTCAAGTTCTAAATCAAGAACTCTTTAAAAGAAAAACCCATGTACATGTAAAAAGAAAGAAGAATGGATTCGTTTTCATATGAAATGGATATCTCCGTATCTTTCTGTAGATTTATGATTCTTCTTTCTTTTTATTTTATTCTTATGAATATGATCTAATAAAATATGACAAAACCTATAGCAAAAATTGGTTTACGTAAGAATGCACGCATTGGTTCAAATAAGAATGAACGTAGAATACCAAAAGGAGTTATTCATGTTCAAGCGAGTTTCAACAATACTATTGTAACTGTTACAGACGTACGAGGTCGGGTGGTTTCTTGGGCTTCCGCAGGTACTTCTGGATTCAGAGGCACAAGAAAAGGAACACCCTATGCTGCTCAAGCCGCGGCATTTAATGCTATTCGTACATTAGTGGATCAGGGTATGCAACGAGCAGAAGTTATGATAAAGGGTCCAGGTCTCGGAAGAGATGCGGCATTACGAGCCATTCGTAGAAATGGGATGCTATTAAGTTTCGTACGTGATGTAACACCCATGCCGCATAATGGATGTCGCCCCCCTAAAAAAAGACGTGTGTAGAAATAATAATTCAAGAGATTCCAAGAGAAATAAATGATTCAATGATCTGATCCAATAATCATAAAGAAAAGAAAAATAATAGTATGGTTCGAGAAGAAGTAGCAGGATCCACTCGAACACTACAGTGGAAATGTGTTGAATCAAGAGTAGACAGCAAGCGTCTTTCTTATGGTCGTTTCGTTCTGTCCCCGCTTATGAAAGGTCAAGCCGATACTATAGGTATCGCCATGCGAAGGGCTTTACTTGGAGAAATAGAAGGAACATGTATCACACGTGCAACATCTGAAAATGTGCTGCATGAATATTCTACGATAGCAGGTATTGAAGAATCAGTACATGAGATTTTAATAAATTTGAAAGAGATTGTACTGAGAAGTAATCTCTATGGAGTTAGGGACGCATCCATTTGCGTCAGGGGTCCAAAATACATAACAGCTCAAGATATCATCTCACCGCCTTCTGTAGAAATAGTTGACACGACACAGCATATAGCTAACCTGACAGAACCAATTGATTTGTGTATTGAATTACAAATCAAGAGAGATCGCGGATATCGTATGAAATCCACAAACGACTCGCACGATGGAAGTTATCCTATAGATATTGTATCCATGCCTGTTCGAAATGCGAATCATAGTATTCATTCTTATGGGAATGGGAATGAAAAACAAGAGATACTCTTTCTAGAAATATGGACGAATGGAAGTTTAACTCCTAAAGAAGCACTTTATGAAGCTTCTCGTAATTTGATTGATTTATTGATTCCTTTTCTACATGCAGAGGAAGAGGACATTAATTTCGAGGAAAATGAAAACAGATGGAATCTACCCTTTTGCTTTCAAGACAGATTCACTAATCGCAAGAAAAACAAAAAAGGAATTCCATTGACATGTATTTTTATTGACCAATCAGAATTGTCTTCCAGGACCTATAATTGTCTCAAAAGGTCCAATATACATACATTATTGGACCTTTTGAGTTACAGTCAAGAAGATCTTATGAAAATGGAATATTTTCGCATAGAAGATGTAAAACAGATATTGGGTACTCTACATAAGCATTTTGCAATCGATTTACCTAAGAAAAAGTTTTCATTTTAAATCCATTGGAATTTTTTCATTTTTTAGTTTTTAGAAATAAAAAAGAATAGAATGAGTTTTTAATCTCCGACACGGTCCATATATTTGCAGAATAGATCATAATAAGATTGATGTATCTAAGGAAGATCCAGAAGGGGATCTTCCTTAGATACCTATGTCGTGGTATTTAACGGTTTAATCAATTTGAAAAAGACCTAAAGTTAGGGATTTCTCAATAGGTAAAGTTGCTCCGATACCTAACCAAAGGGCTACTGCGGTACCGATCAAAAAGACTGTTGTAGCTACTGGACGACGAAATGGATTTTGGAATTTATTGACATTCTCCAAAAAAGGTACTGTCAATAATCCTATTGGTACTGAAACCATTAAAAGAACACCCAATAACTTATTGGGTACTGTGCGAAGTATTTGAAATACGGGAAAGAAGTACCATTCGGGTAATATTTCCAACGGAGTTGCAAACGGATCCGCCGGTTCACCGATCATTGACGGCTCTAGAACTGCTAAGCCCACGTTACATGCAATAGTGCCTAGAATTACTACTGGAAAAATATATAAAAGATCATTGGGCCATGCAGGTTCTCCATAATAATTATGTCCCATCCCTTTAGCCAATTTAGCTCTTAATACAGGATCATTCAAATCAGGTTTCTTTGTTATTTGGATAGGTGAATCCTTGTGGATCCATCCCCCAAAGGAACCGGACATGATAATTTTTTATCATCCGGCTCGAGCAAGAATCAAAAGAATTACAGAAATAGATCCATAGAACATAAATAGGTCCATAGAAGATCTATATTTCATACATATCTACATATTTTCATACATATCTACATATATAATGTAGAATGACTCTATGTAAGAAAAGATTTATCAAATTCCATTTCCCCGAGTTGCAACGATTCATTGCAAAGAATTCAGTTCTGGCAACAAGGAAATGCTCAATATCCAAGTAGGCTTACAAATTCGATCATGATCAAGTGCTTTTTGGATTGTCTCATGTCTTTTGGTTGGTATTTATCCCCACAACATCTCGATTGTATTACATACAAAAATACAAAGTTTTTACTTGTTACTAAGAAAGTCTAGCCCCTGTTCTTCCTTAGATCCCTTATTTCACTCCGATAGTATCATAGATCAGGGTCGATGCAGAGGAAATGAATGCATCTACATACTATAAAAAACTTACTAAGATTACTATCAAATTAATACGAAATACTAATACTATCAATTAATTATAATAAAATGACTAAAAAAAAAAAAAGAAAAATCAAACAAAGTGGAATAAATAGAACATTGGATCATTCCACATTACTTATTCTAGGGATCTTACGGAGCCTGTTCATGCATGACATGATTCGGGTATGATCATAGAAAATATTCTCCTCAAGCGAACCGGCCTATCCTATGCTACATAAAGGGACTGACGTGATGGTTGGATGCGGAGACACATTGGGTTATGAATTCCAATGTGGCGGATAAAATCATATATCTGCATGGGCCAATCAATAGTTCAAGTCACACACTCCCATAATCCATCCTCTTTTAGGAAAATCTACTTCAACTATTCGATTCGTATCAAATAAACAATACTTCAGAGTTGAATAGAAGTATCCAAATAACATGCCTTATTCTTAAATAATCCATATTTGTAGCAATGAAAGACTCTTGTTCCTCCCCGATATGATAAATTACAAATATCTATGATCTGCCTTCTCTATAAAGGACCCGAAATACCTTGCTTACGTATCATTGGAAAATGCATTAACATAAATACGGCAGTAAGAAGAGGCAATACAAAAGTATGTAAACTATAAAAACGAGTCAAAGTGGATTGGCCCACACTAGCACTTCCACGTAATAATTCTACCAAAGGCGATCCTATTATAGGAATAGCTTCAGGCACGCCTGTTACAATTTTTACTGCCCAATAGCCAATTTGGTCCCGAGGTAAGGAATAACCAGTTACGCCAAAAGATGCGGTCAATACAGCCAGAACCACCCCTGTAACCCAAGTTAATTCGCGGGGTTTTTTAAACCCACCCGTAAGATACACACGAAATACGTGCAAGATCATCATTAGAACCATCATACTTGCTGACCATCGATGAACTGATCGAATTAACCAACCAAAGTTGGCCTCAGTCATTATGTATTGAACAGAGGAAAAAGCCTCTGTAACAGTTGGACGATAGTAAAAGGTCATAGCAAAACCCGTAGCTACTTGTACTAAAAAACAAGTAAGTGTAATCCCCCCTAGACAATAAAATATGTTGACATGAGGAGGAACATATTTACTAGTTATATCATCTGCAATCGCTTGAATCTCGAGACGTTCCTCGAACCAATCATATACTTTATTGAGATAGGTAACCCAAGAAAGACTCCCCCTCTGAGAGCCGTATATGAGAATTTCATCTCGTACGGCTCAAGCCGAAACACACAAATACTGGTTTCAACGGATATGGAATAGAGAGTTTAAAACTTCTTGTGGCTTAGCCGCTTGACTCGATTTGACCCAAAGATACGAAGTAAGAAAAATCCGGAATCTCTTCTTTGTGATGATAATGCCAAGAAATAAAATCTCAAGTTGGCTCGTCCATCTTTCTTTATGTTAATCGTGACAGGCCTCTTGAATCTTCTCTTCCCTATCTCTTTTTTTTTTTGATAGGAATTCTCTTGTTGAGACCCTATGAATCAATTGAAACCTCAGATTCATACTAGAACCACGATGATTTAAGAAAGCCAAAGCTAAACTCAAAGGTTTTCTGAGTAAAAACCATTTGATCATCACTTCTTAAATGAATGTAATAACTCAACAAAATCTAGAGAAAGAGGTTTCTTTCGGTCAAAAGAAGTATGAAGAAAAAAATTGTTTGATTTATAAAAGACCTATTTCCATTTTTTTTTAATCCGGTTGCGAGGTCTGAATAATAGGTATGAATCATAGTTCAAATATTTCTTTTCTTGATCTATTCTATATAGTCCGTGCTCCAGAGACTAGAATAAATATCTGACGAGGTAGAATCATCTTGATAGAGATGACAGGTCCGTTCTCTGTATTATCAATAGGATCGATTATAACAAGTCACACGCTCATATTCCGGAAATGAAATATCGAAACAAATAAATTTCACGATCGAACTACCAGAATGGTCTATAAATCCAAGTCTTAGGTAATCTTAAGTTGAAGTATTAAGTATTTTAAGCATTAAGTAAGTATAAGTAAAAAAATCTTTTTTGATTGAAAAACTAGGACTTCCTAGTTTTTATGAACTAATTAATTGAAATTCCATCCAGTAAAACAGATGAATTATAAATTTCTAAAATAATAGATAGAAATATTGCAAATAGAGCCATTGCAACTCCCATAAGTGGTGTAGTTCCCCACCCTGGAGCTACTTTTCCATATTCCGAATTCAATGGTTTCAATAAACTCCCTACGCCAGTTCGTCTTGGCCCAGATCTAGAACTACTCTCAACGGTTTTTGTAGCCATAAATCCTCTTTCATCATGGGTTGAAATCTGTTGACTTTGTATACCATTCCGTTGTAGTTGTAAATAAACGACATTATCGTGATCCTTTGTGATCTTGAAATTCTCGAAAAAATGGAAACAGCAACCCTAGTCGCCATCTCCATATCCGGTTTACTTGTAAGCTTTACTGGGTATGCCTTATATACCGCTTTTGGGCAACCCTCTCAAAAATTAAGAGATCCCTTCGAAGAACATGGGGACTAGTTGAAGTAATGAGCCCCCCATATTCATATTGGGGGGCTCATTACTTCAATGGAAATAATGAAAAATCATTTCATTTTTTAGTTGGAACTTTAGGTGGTTCTCGAAAAAAGATAGCGAAAAAAATTATTCCTAAAGTCGAAACTAAGAGGAATGTATAAACCAATGCTTCCATAGATTCGATCGTGGTTTACAATTATAGCTTCCACACCTATTCATTTTGGATCATTTACTAAATCTTGATATTGACAATTTCCTATTACTAACTATTACTATCTATATAGTATGTATATATACTATATATAGATATAGTCATATCTTATTACTATTCTATTCTATATTTATATTGTATTATTCTTATTCTATTTCTAATCTTTCTATATTCTTCTTATTTTTATGTATAAATAGATAGAAATAGAATAAGAATATATGAAATAGATAATAGATTCAATTAATATCTAAAATCAAAATTCTAGCTTCATTATAGAAATTAACAAATTTGAAATACTAAATAGCTAAATACTATATAGAAATCTAATAGAAATAGAAATTTCAATACTCTAAATACTACAAATACTAGAATCAAATCAAAAAAAAGAGAGAGGCAAAAGATGGCAAAGGAATTTTGTATCAGACTACTTGTCTCCTTGTAGTTGGATCTCCAAGTTTTTGGAATGCTCCAAATTCCACTTGAGCATCCAAATCTGGATCAATACCGGCAAAAACATCTCTGAACAAGGTTCTGGCGCCGTGCCAAATGTGTCCGAAAAAGAAGAGCAAAGCAAACGTAGCATGCCCAAAAGTGAACCAACCCCTTGGACTGCTACGAAAAACACCATCGGATTTCAAAGTAGCCCGGTCTAATTCAAAAATTTCACCTAATTGGGCACGTCTAGCATATTTTTTCACAGTAGCAGGATCACTATAAATGACTCCATTGAGTTCGCCACCATAGAATTCAACAGTTACCCCTACTTGTTCAACACTATACTTGGATTCTGCCCTTCTAAAAGGAACATCGGCCCTCACAATTCCGTCTCCATCTACCAAAACTACCGGAAATGTTTCAAAAAAGGTAGGCATACGACGTACAAAGAGTTCGCGCCCTTCTTTATCTCTAAATATGGGGTGCCCTAACCACCCAACAGCTATTCCATCCCCGTTATCCATTGAGCCTGCTCTGAATAATCCCCCTTTCGCTGGATTATTACCAATGTAATCGTAAAAAGCTAATTTTTCGGGAATTTTAGACCAAGCTTCCGATAAGCTCAGATTTTCGGCTAGTCCGGCCCCAACTCTTCGATATATTTCTTGCTGGAAGTACCCCTGATCCCACTGATAACGAGTGGGGCCAAATAATTCGATTGGGGTAGTTGCTGAACCATACCACATAGTTCCAGCAACAACGAAAGCTGCAAAAAAAACAGCAGCAATACTACTGGAAAGCACAGTTTCAATATTACCCATGCGTAATCCTTTGTATAGACGTTGAGGCGGACGGACACTAAGATGGAATAGACCTGCTAATATGCCCAATGTACCTGCTGCAATATGATGAGAAGCTATTCCCCCCGGAACAAAAGGATCAAAACCTTCCGCACCCCACGCTGGATTTACAGATTGTACTTTTCCAGTTAGTCCATAAGGATCAGACACCCATATTCCAGGACCATATAAGCCTGTTACATGAAATGCACCAAAGCCAAAACAAGCGACTCCTGAAAGAAATAAATGAATTCCAAAGATCTTGGGCAAATCCAAAGAAGGTTTTCCCGTACGTTCATCACAGAATATTTCTAGGTCCCAATACACCCAATGCCAGATAGCTGCCAAGAAGCACAAGCCAGAGAACAAAATATGTGCCCCTGCCACGCCTTCATAACTCCAAATGCCCGGATTCGTTATAGTTCCTCCCGAGATACTCCAACCCCCCCACGAATTGGTTATTCCTAAACGAGTCATGAAGGGTATAACGAACATGCCTTGTCTCCACATTGGATCAAGAACAGGGTCAGAGGGATCAAAAACCGCTAATTCATATAGAGCCATCGAGCCGGCCCAACCAGAAACTAGAGCTGTATGCATTATATGGACAGAAAGTAATCGACCGGGATCATTCAATACAACAGTATGAACACGATACCAAGGCAAACCCATGTAAATACCCCTTTCTGAAAAAGAAATAGACATTATGTGACTTTATCGCATTGGAAAAGACTAGACCATGTATTTCACCTGTTTGGTAGATTTTGTATAGGAAAGGATTAATATTTATTTGTATTCCCTTCTTTTCTTTTTAATGAAATAGAATAGAAAGAGAAGGGAACAATTCTCTTTCTTTCTATTTATAAGAACAAAGAGAAACAGATCTTATTCTATACCCGATAAGTACCAATACGCAATGGGAGTATTTTGAGGGAAAAAGAATGCATAGATACTCTTTTAGAATTCGAAATCATTCGAACAATCGGCTGATCCGATCGATCCCGTTCGTTACAATTTCTCTTTATTCATTCTGTCTTACTCTATGAACCTTCCAGTCTATATCTATATACTAATATTCTAACTCATATTCTAAATTAGAATCTATAATACTATAATTACTATAATTCTATCTATATAATAATAGAATAATAATATTCAGTTCTATTTTAGATAATATATAGAATAGAAGATTAGAAATAGAAAGAAGATTCAAAGATATAAAAATAGAATATATAGAATATATTAGTATTAGTAGTATTAGAATATTTCTATATTCTAATCTAATCTAATATATTCTATATATAAGATAAAGATAGAAATATAAGATATAAAAAGAAGATCTAAAATAAGAAAGAGAAAAAATGATGAAGACAATAAAACCATTGTTACGTTTCCATATTAAAGTAAAGTATAGTACTTCATTTTTTCTTTATCTTAATGCCCATTGGTGTTCCAAAAGTACCTTTTCGGAGTCCTGGAGAGGAAGATGCAGCTTGGGTTGACGTATAGTGCGACTTGTCAGACATATTGGTCATATGGTATTTCCCCGTTATCTCCCCCGATCGAGTATTCTCTGTTTCGCCCAATCCAATAAATATATATATTCAATATTGTATTGATTGAACCATCAATAATTCGGAGCGTGAAGCACAATAATTCCTATTGGGGATCAATATTATCAATTAAAATAATTGATGGTTTACTTGGACTGAGAAAATAAAGTATCCAGGCTCCGTTCAGAGAATACCAAATTGGAAATGAAAGTAATAGAATGGGAGTGTAAATGTAGTAATATAAATAAGAAATATTAAATAAAGAATATAAAAATAAAATAGAAATCTCATTGAATTATTAAGAAATTATGAAATTCATTAGTAATTCAATAGAATATAATATAACTTACTATAATAGAACTATAATAGAATCTTCTAATATAATCTATTATGTAGAATATATGATGATTACATGATTACCACTTGTATCATAGGCTATTCTTAGACTTACTATCTTACTATAGGTATAATCTCAAACTGCCTACCAATGGAGTAGTATGATGAATACATCGAATATTTTGGGGAAAGGTATGAAACGAATTGAAAAAAAAAAGAAGTGGTACTGGAATCATTTGACCTATATGTGCAAATGGAATTCGGGCAAATCTTCCCCCGGAGTAGAACAAGAACCTAAAAGAATTGAAAGGGCCCATTCAGGAACAAGAAAATTACATCGTTATTTGAATTTCGATGAAACAATACATCAATGAGAAGTTAGTTCAATAAGTTCATAAAATTCTTTTTGATTTTATACATAGGGAAGGGGAAGGAGGGCAAAACTAATGTTAAAAAAAAAAAGAAATAGGACTGGAATCGACACATTGATCTTTTTTTCGAAATTATTTTGAACCGTATGCATCCAAAGGTGCACGTACGGTTCCTCAGGGATACAATTTTGCCCTAATCAACCGACTTCATCGAGAAAGATTACTTTTTTTAGGCCAAGAGGTTGATAGCGAGATCTCGAATCAACTTGTCGGTCTCATGGTATATCTCAGCATAGAAGATGATACTAGGGATCTTTATTTGTTTATAAATTCTCCAGGCGGATGGGTAATACCAGGAATAGCCATTTATGATACTATGCAATTTGTGTCACCGGATGTACATACAGTATGTATGGGATTAGCCGCTTCAATGGGATCTTTCATTCTGGTCGGAGGAGAAATTACCAAACGTCTAGCATTCCCTCACGCTTGGCGCCAATGAGTTTTTTTATTTGAGAAAAAAAAAAAAAGAATACTATGCCTTCGCTGTATCGAATATGAATCAAATAAAGAATAAGTAATAATAGCATGGCACTTCGAGTTCGATATGAACAAACCATTATTGTTTTTTTTTTTCTAACATGAGATTTTGTATCGAGATAGTAGTATGAAAGAAAGGTTATTCCCAATTTGATTTTATGTGTCAAGCACAAGCAAGAGTCAATTTCAGCGTCACAAACCATTATTCTTCCACACCAGAAGTCTCTTTCTTATTTTTATGTTATGAGAGAAAGAGTCAAAAAAAAAAATGGAAAAAATCATTTTCTCCTTCTTGGATCGTATCAAAAAGAAACTTTGGGATTGCTAAACCACAAACGAGATAAATATATATAAAGCAACAGAACCATCATAGTATCTTTTTTACTACTACGAAAGGAAGGGTGGTAAATGGATCATTTAACGATTTGGATCGGATGGGTTCTATTTATTCTTTTCGATAGAAGAAATTCTATCGAAAAAATCAATTCCATTGCAGAGCCGTATGCAATGTACAAAAGATGCCCGTACGGTTGTTTAATTCTATTTTTTATTGTTATTTTGATTCCCCCTTACTTTAACCCAATCGTGCGATATATAGATAGAAGAACCGTTCATGATGTTATATCAATATCATCAGGGTTATGATTCACCAACCTGCTAGTTCTTTTTACGAGGCACAAGCAGGGGAATTTATCCTGGAAGCAGAAGAACTATTGAAGCTTCGCGAAACTCTCACAAAAGTTTATGTACAAAGAACGGGCAACCCTTTATGGGTTATATCCGAAGATATGGAAAGGGATGTTTTTATGTCAGCAACAGAAGCCCAAGCTCATGGCATCGTTGATCTTGTAGCGGTCGAAAATGAAAATACTGGGAATTCCGTATAAATATACGAAATCCATTGAGAAATTCGAATTTTCCGTGTGAATAGAAATCATTCATAATCATCAACCATCAGGTTAAGATCGATCTAAGCCAACCCGCTCTATTCTATCTAGAATGAGATTCTATAGACACGCCATGCCAACCATTAAACAACTTATTAGAAACGCAAGACAGCCAATAAGAAATGTCACGAAATCTCCCGCTCTTCGAGGATGTCCTCAGCGTCGAGGAACATGTACTAGGGTGTATGTGCGACTCGTTTAGTTCAGATCATGAGTTTGAAGAAATGAAAAGATTTTTTCCAGTATCAACGACCACTACCAATGAATTAGGATAGATAGAGTGGAAGACGGCCATTTCATTGACTATTATCTAAAAATGAAGATCTATCATATACCTAATTATGTTATGAATTTATGGTTTCTATTGGTGCAAATCCAATCACTCCGTTTGAGATGAGAAGGAATTCTCCATTGGTAACAAATAGTTATCCATTAAGCGGAGGAAAAAGGTTATGCTCCTATTCTTGAAAAAACGGACTAACAGGGTCAGCTACCTAGCCAACTTTCATAATTAAATGCCGTCACTGTATGGATAGCTTTTTTGTGAAAAGGACTATTACTTTCTAATTAGAATTGAAAAAAGAATTCGAATTGAAAAATGGATGGGTAGAGCCAAAGAGTGTGAACTATACAAGTTCACAAGAAAATTCGATGAAATGAAAGAAGAGGCTCCGGTGTATAGAGAGGACCTCACCGTTTCAGAAGTTGCCATAGAAACGAGGGAACCCACTATTCTTTTTTATTTAGTAGCAGTCGAATTTCTTATTTCCAGGCGAGATACCTTGAAGAAAGAAAGAATCGTGGTCGGGAAGGTCATAGTCGCAAAAGCCATTGGAATTTATATTTTATATATCGGAAGAATCCGTTTTGTTATTAATCGACCGGAGGAAAAGGATGACTGAAAGAAGAGAAATCAATTAGTTATTCAAGAAAGTTTCATTTGATTCAATGACCAGAGTTAAACGAGGATATACAGCTCGGAGACGTCGAAAAAAGATTCGTTTATTTGCATCAACCTTTATAGGGGCTCATTCAAGACTTACTCGAACGACTACTCAACAAAGAATGAGAGCTTTGGTTTCCTCTCATCGAGATAGGAGCAGGAAAAAGAGAGATTTTCGTCGTTTGTGGATCACTCGGATAAATGCGGTAACTCGTGAGGATAGGCTATTCTATAGTTATAGCCTATTCATCCACAATCTGTACAAGAGACAATTGCTTCTGAATCGTAAAATACTTGCGCAAATAGCCCTATCAAATAAGAATTGTTTTGATATTATTTCAAATAAAATAATCAATCAAAAAGAAAATACAAATCAAATCAAGGAATAAAAGAATCTTAATAGATTCTATTATACAGGAAACAAGAATGATTGAAACAGGATTTCCCGGAGAATGGACTCCGGGAAGATAGAATAAAAAGAAATGAAGATTTGAGTAGTAGGAATAAACGAACATCTTTCAAGAAAAAAAGATTTCTTCCCCATTTTTCCTTTTTTAGAATACAAGAATCAAATCTGGATTCTAGTTTTTTTCGAGCAAAACATTAATATGAGCTTGAGTTCCGATTGGAGTTTTGAGGAGTATATCTATTTATTTTTGGTTCTAGGACCAGTAGTTCTAGGGATCGACTCCACTCTCTCCAATTGTTTCTCATTATTACGAAAAGGTAACGAAGATAAAATACGAGCTTGTTTTATAGCAATAGTAATTAATCGTTGTTGTTTCAAGGTCAACCTATTCGTCCGTCTAGATAAGATCTTTCCTTGTTCACTAATAAATCGACTAATTAAACTCATGTTTCTATAATCGATTCGATCTCCCGATCCAATTGGGGGTAAACGCCTACGAAAAGATCGCTTGGATTTACGAAAAGGTTGTTTGGATTTATCCATGGTTTGCTTATTCCTTGTTTGTTTATTCCTTATATCTAAAATAATCTAGAAAATAGAATTCTATTTTTTTCTTATTCATTTAAGATTCGACCAAAATAGGATTTGGTTTGTATTATATATGTTAAGATGTAAAGTTCTTACTCTTCCCGCTACTTGGAAAAATCACACACGCACTCTGTTCCATCTATTTCTTTATTTCCCCATGAATCGTATACTTTTGACAATAGCGACAAAATTTTCTAAATTCTAATCGATTGGGTGTATTGTGTCGATTCTTTTGAGTAATATATCTAGAAATGCCCGGCGATTCTTTATTGACACCCTTTCGAACACAACAGGTACATTCCAAAATCACTATAATTCTGATATCTTTACCCTTGGCCATGAACCTCCTTTTCATTTTGGACCAACTTCACTTTAGAACTCTCCTCATTTTCTTTTTGATCCGAACCAAATAAAAAGAAAATAAAAAAAGAATCTATATTCTATATCTATATTAAGAAAAGTTACTAACTAGAAATGGAATTTGTAAATATTTTCTTTTTCGAATTATTAGAATTCGAATGACTTCGAAGTACTAGAATATAAAATCTAATTACTATGAATTACTATAACTATAAAGAAAGAGAGTCATATTCATTAATAGAAGAATATTCAGAATATCGTAATAATTCATTAATACAATTTTTTCTAACTATGGATTATTCCTATCCTAATCTCAGGATTTTCTTCTTTCTATGTTAGAATCTCGGCGCCCCTAGACTGGATCCACATTTCCATTTCTTTTCCCCCAAATTCTATCGTAGATTCACTGTATTTTAACTGAGGTTCGATACACTTTTTCTTTCTTCTTTTTTTAGGATAGGAAAGAAAAAGGGAGCGAAATTGGAGCCATGTTACGTAGAATTGTATCTCAAATCTTCTTCATTTCTTCACAGATCAATACAAGAATTCAATCAGGATTAAAAAAAGGGGAATGACAAGGCATCTGGGAATAAACGATTAATTTCTATCAATAGACCTGCTAAAGACCCAAACCATAGAGTGGTTAGCACAGGTGCCGTTGAGAGATATGTTTTTATATCTCGCATTGAAAATCCTCCTTCTTCTTTTATTTTAGATTCTTTTTTCTTATTTCTTTTAATTCTTTATTTGTATTGTATATTGTAATACATATATAGTCCTAGTTCGATATTCTAATACATAAATCATAGATAACCCGATCTTTTAGTTCAAGATCATTTGTTTTTGCTCGAAATTAAATTAGAATTAGGAATTACTAACCAAAATGCGTATGTACAATGACCCAGCAGATGAAATTTTGCCGCCCCCTAAAAAAAAGAATGACAAGAACACTCTCTACCTATCTATATAGGTAGAGCAAAAAAGAAGGATGTGGAAAACAATACATGGATTTTATACAATGACACTGTACAACAATTTTTAAAAGGGATGTAGCGCAGCTTGGTAGCGCGTTTGTTTTGGGTACAAAATGTCACGGGTTCAAATCCTGTCATCCCTACCTATTCTTTCTCCTATGGACAGTTACGAGGGATTCATTGAGTAAGATCGGGAAAATTTGGACATAATCTTTCCTTTGTACATACTATATGTACACAAGACCCCCGAGGGGGTAACAAAATACTTTTCTTTACTTTTTTACAATCGTATCTACTGTTATAGGATATAAGAAAGCGCTCTTAGTTCAGTTCGGTAGAACGCGGGTCTCCAAAACCCGATGTCGTAGGTTCAAATCCTACAGAGCGTGATTCCGTTTATGTTATGTCGAATTACAATGAAATAACTTAACAAAACAAAGTAGAATTGCAACTCAAATTTGACCTCCTACAAGGAGGAGGTCAATCAAAAAAAGAGATGTTACTCAATCAAAGGTCCAACTGATCACCGCGCCTGTATTGTAAATATGCAGTTACAAATAATCCTGTTAAAGTAATAGGAATTAGACCTAAGACGATTCCAAATAGAAAAACTTCAATCATTTCGATTTGTTTTAGGGAAGAAAAAGAGAGGTAAGATCTATCCCTAAATATTAATCTGAATTATACGTGAATCTCAATGACCAGGAATTGGCAATTGATGCGGGAAGGAACCATAGAATACCTGAAATGAAATATTCTGAAAGGCTTTGATTTTGATTTTTGTAAATTGTTTATTTCATTTCATTCATTTCAAATAAGTCGTATCTTGTTCAAACCAATAAAGAGAGCTGGGGTTATAGTTGAAGCAGCCAGTAAAAAACCAAAATAACTAGTTAGAATAGGCATGA